GTGGTAAGTCCAAGGAAATAACCTAAGAAAAAATAGGTATTGTTATAGGATTAAACAAAGGGATTCGCAAATAAAAGCGCTAAGGCTACAACCAGTCCATAAATTGTTAAAGCTTCCATAAAAGCCAAACTAAGCAATAAAGTACCTCGTATTTTTCCCTCCGCCTCGGGCTGTCTCGCGATCCCTTCTACAGCTTGGCCCGCAGCAGTACCTTGACCAACCCCAGGTCCAATAGAAGCAAGACCGACGGCCAACCCAGCAGCAATAACGGAAGCGGCAGAAATCAGTGGATTCATGATAAGTTCCTCACACCAAAATAAGTAAATAGTTAATGATACGATCAACCAAGAAATTATGACTTAATTATTCCATCGCTAAGATCCTATACAGTCGAAGGAACTAAGAACTCTGAATTGAAGTAATAATATTATTGAATCATTAGAACTACTTCCATATTTCTTTTTTAGTTTCTATTCACATAATTTTTGTGAATCCATATGACTTTTTTTCTTCCATTTCTTTCTTTTTTCAAAACCATTCAAATTTTTCGTTTTTTTTTCTTGATTGAATCTATTTATTCATTCAATATTCACTTTATTCATTGAATAAATATTTCATTCACAATTACAAACGAAAGGGAAGGACTTCTATTGGAATCCCTATCTAAATTCACAGTATTAGATATTAATTAGATATATTTTTACTTCATATATAACTAATTAATATCTAATATCACATATACATGTGTTTCTTCCATAACGTAAATCAACTATTCATATCTTACATTCAATCGGATTCTAGAATAATTCTTCGAAAGATTCACAAGAGTTGTCTTATAGCAATTAGATTACATACATCTAGTTCGGCACCTCCTTAATCCATTTTTTTTATAAATTGAACTTTTTTTTTTCTAGATTTTTCTTTTTTTATTCGACTACATGGGAACAATCAATCTACATGGACAAATTCCTTAGATCGAATCATTACATCGAAATAGTAGTATTTGATTGATCTAAGTTAATGTAATTTATTATTTATTCAAATTATCTTTTGGTCAATCGTTGAATTGGATGAAATCAACTTGAATGGGCATCATTCTATATAACAATAACATCTTTTTAAAGAATAGCACGCCATAATACTATAAGTAATAGTATCCAAATCATTATTCAGATTATGATTACTAATAGCTTATAATTATGGTTACTGATATCTAATAATGTTGAATATTGGAATTAAATGAACAAAACAATATAAAGAGAATATTCATTGGCGGGGGTATAAATGGACCTAACTGGAATTTTAGGAAAAAGATCTTTTAGATCTCTTTCCTTTTTTTTACTTCCCTGTTTGTTGCAACTCCCTAATATCTCTAAGATCTTAAGCTTTTTTTACTATTCCTCTCTAGATCGTATATATCTTATTTATATTATAGAATATATTATATAATTTGTTATAATTTTTATTATATAATTGATTTATATATTATGTTCCCTAAGCAGATTATCTTGATCCGCGCATATATTGTGTAAGTCTTAAGCTAAAAAAAGCCTATTTCGAAAACTAGTCAATGATGACCCTCCATGGATTCGCCTATATAAGCCGCAGCTAAAGTTGCAAAAATAAGAGCTTGAATACCGCTTGTAAATAATCCAAGTAACATGACAGGTATAGGAACCACTGAAGGTACTAAAGAAACAAGAACAACAACTACTAATTCATCAGCTAATATATTTCCGAAAAGTCGAAAACTAAGTGATAAGGGTTTTGTAAAATCTTCTAAGATATTAATGGGTAAAAGGATTGGAGTTGGTTGAATGTATTTACCGAAATAACCTAATCCTTTTTTGGTAAGACCCGCATAGAAATATGCTACTGACGTGAGTAAAGCTAAAGCAACGGTAGTATTTATATCATTTGTAGGTGCGGCTAATTCCCCATGAGGTAACTGTATGATTTTCCAAGGTAAAAGAGCACCTGACCAATTCGAAACAAAAATAAATAGAAACAAAGCTCCAATAAAGGAAACCCATGGACCGTATTCTTCTCCAATCTGAGTTTTGCTCACGTCTCGAATGAATTCAAGGACATATTCGAAGAAATTCTGACTGTCAGTAGGAATGGTTTGTGGATTACGAACAGCTATAATGGCTGAACCTAATAAGATAGCAATTACAACCCAAGAAGTAATAAGTACTTGGGCATGGACTTGAAAACCTCCTATTTGCCAATACAAATGTTGGCCAACTTCCACACCAGATATATCGTATAACCCTTTTAGTGTGTTGATAGAACATAATAGAACATTCATATTGCCCTCTGAAAGAAATAGAACTTAAAAAAAAAAGAATTATTTTGATTCAACCATCTATTTTTGACTTGCCTACTTGAATTATATATTTTTGATATCAACTAATCACATACCCTAAGTTACTTGTATCTCTTTTGCGCGATTAAAGAATCGTAACCGATTTCATAAATCTATGGAGTTACAAAAATGGAGTTCCAAAAATAATTTATTTATCTTATTATTAATCACGTATTTCGTATATAGCTAGAACGACCCTCACAAATTGCAAATACTAATTTGTTAAGAATTAATCGGATTGAAGCTATAGCGTCATCATTTGCTGGAATCGAAATATCTGCGAGATCGGGGTCACAATTTGTATCGATTAAACAAATCGTTGGAATTCCCAAAATGATACATTCTCGAAGAGCCGTATATTCTTCTTGCTGATCAACGATTATTACAATATCGGGTAATCCCATCATATATTTAATCCCGCCCAGATATGTTTGCAAGTGAGATAATTGTCTCTTCAACATAGCCGAATCTCGTTTCGGAAGACGGTTGAGTCTCTCTATCTTTTGTTCCGTTCTCAAGTCCCTGAACTTATGAAGTATCGTTTCTGTAGTATACCAATTCGTCAACATACCACCGAGCCATTTATTATTAACATAATGACAACGAGCCCTTATTGCAGCCCGTGCTACTGAATCAGCTGCTTTATTTTTGGTACCAACAATTAAGAATTGTTTTCCCCTACTTGCTGCATCAAAAACTAAATTACAAGCTTCTGATAAAAAACGAGCGGTTCTAATAAGATTTATAATATGAATACCTTTACGCTTTGAAGAGATATAAGGTGCCATTCTAGGATTCCATTTACTAGTACCATGACCAAAATGAACTCCTGCTTCCATCATCTCTTCCAAATTGATGCTCCAATATCTTCTTGTCATTTCTCTCCCCACACTTCCTCTCTTTTTTTTTTTTAAAAAAAAAAAAAGAGACGAGGTACCCTGAAATAGAAATAAATAATTGTTCCGATGGAACCTTCTTTTCTACCCCTAACAGATATTAGCCGTTGATACATGATTCAAGCCATTAATTTATTTCTATTCTATTTGTTATTATCTTTATTACTATTACCAAATAAAAAAAAAAATGACCGCAAATAGTTAAGAATCTGCTCTTAGGAATCATTAAATCCTCGCAATGATTGTTTGGGTGTATCGTATAAATTCTTTGAAATGAAAAAATCAAATAATTCTCTGTGGTAGAACAACATATCTCTCATTTTCACCTCGAATAAATCATTCTTTTTTGTTTCCAAAGGAATGTTGTTAGGTTGCCTTGAACGTTGCACTAATCCTTTGAATCCAGTACCAACGGGTACCATCCCCCCGAGAACAACGTTCTCTTTCAGACCTTTCAACCAATCGATACGACCCCGGAGAGCGGCTTTTGCTAAAACTCTAGCAGTTTCTTGAAAACTCGCTTCGGATATGAAACTTTGAGTATTTAGAGATGCTTTCGTTATTCCCAATAAGATGGCTCGGTAACAGATCGCTTCTTCCAAAGCACGCCCTGTTCGTTCCGCCCGCAACAATTCAATTAGTTCTCCGGGTGAAAAAACATTAGACATTCTATCTTCTGAAACCAACCCTTTTGATGTTATTTGACGCACAATAATCTCTATATGCCGATTATGAATCTGCACCCCCTGAGATCGATAAACTTTTTGGATCTTATTAACCAAAGAGATACGACTTTGTACTATAGTTAGCTCAGCACCAATCAAGAATCCCCAAGGAATTCCAAGAATTTTTGCTATGCGCTCGTTCCAACCCTCAATCCTCTTTTCTAGGTTCATCGATATTGAATCAATCGAACGAACTTCTAACACTTGTTCCACTTTTGGAAGACCTTGCGTTATATCTCCAGATCTCGACTTTTCATATATAAATGTAACTAACGTATCTCCTTCGTAAAGGATTTCTCCATAATGACCATGAACAGTTGCTCCCAGAGTGGCCAAATAAGGTTTAGCTGATCTTATTACTACAAAGTCAATTTGAACAATTAGAACTTGACCCGATCTTAGGTGCGGTCCGTTTTTCGCTATACATACATTTTCACAAATAAACTGCCCAAGGCTAATTATTGTAGATGTTTCTTCACAATAATTATGATGGAGAAAATGATGATGGAGAAAATGCCAATTCAAATTGAATGGATTCAAAATGGTGTTACTGCATGGATCGGGATTATAAATTCTACCATTTTCATCTATTAAATAATATTTAAGTACTTGAAAAGTCTGTTTTAAATTGTCAAGTTGTAAATATTTAGTTACCGAGATCTGATTATAAGTTATTAAATGGTAAAATGAATCAAAATTCTTACTTTTAGAGGCTCTTCCTAATCCTAAAGGCCCCAACGAATTCCTAATTGGAATTAGAGTATCTCTTTTCATTGATTCTTTTTTTATTCCATTGTAATATTTTGCATCGTTGAATGGACCCATTTGAAAACAATTAGATAATGACAAAATTATCAAAGATTGAGAATCCTTATTCCTATTCAACAACGTACGAATAGTTACTTGATTTTGACTAAGTGATTGTTGAATCCTTGCCTTGGAATAAATAGAATAAAATGGATTGATATTGTTGGGATCTGACCTCTCATCAAAGATCAATCCTGAACCTGA